GACATCGGGATTGAACTTGTAAATCGATTCATAACCTTTCGAGTACAACCAATATCTATTCGAACTCCCTTTACCTGTAGGAGTACATCTTGGATCTGTCGATTATGCTATGGGCGGAGTCCCACTCATGGGGACCTGGTTGAGTTGGGGGAGGCTGTAGGTATTATTGCAGGCCAATCGATTGGCGAACCGGGTACTCAATTAACATTAAGAACTTTTCATACCGGCGGAGTATTCACGGGAGGTACTGCAGAACATGTGAGAGCACCCTCTAATGGAAAAATAAAATTTAATGAGGATTTGGTTCATCCGACACGTACACGTCACGGTCATCCTGCCTTTCTATGTTCTATAGACTTGTATGTAACTATTGAGAGTGAAGATATTCTACATAATGTGACTATTCCACCCAAAAGTTTTCTTTTAGTTCAAAATGATCAATATGTAGAATCAGAGCAAGTGATTGCTGAGATTCGCGCGGGAACGTCCACTTTGAATTTTAAAGAGAAGGTTCAAAAATATATTTATTCCGACTCAGACGGGGAAATGCACTGGAGTACCGATGTCGATCATGCGCCTGAATTTACATACGGTAATGTGCATCTATTACCAAAAACAAGTCATTTATGGATATTATTAGGAGGGCCCTGTAGATCAAGTCCAGTCTCCCTTTCCCTTCACAAGGATCAAGATCAAACGAGCACGCATTCTCTTTCTGTCAAGCAAAGGTATACTTCTAGCCTCTCGGTAACTAAGAGAGACAAATTCTTTAGTTCGGGTTTTTATGGTAAAAAAAAAGGCAGCATTCCTGATTATTCACACCTTAATCAAGTCATATGTACTGCTCATTGTAATCTCATCTATCCGGCCATTCTCCGCGAGAATTCAGATTTATTGTCAAAGAGGCGAAGAAATAGATTTATTATTCCACTCCAATCGTGCGAGAACGAACTAATGTCCCCTCTGGGTATCTCGACTGAACTCCCCATAAATGGTATTTTCCGTAGAAATAGTATTCTTTCTTATTTCGACGATCCTCGGTATAGAAGAAAGAGTTCGGGAATTACTAAATATGGGACTATAGGAATGCATTCAATCCCGGATTCAATTGAGTATCGAGGAGTCAAGGAATTTAGGCCAAAATACCAAATGAAAGTAGATCTATTTTTTTTCATTCCCGAGGAAGTTCATATCTTACCTGGATCTTCTTCCATAATGGTACGGAACAATAGTCTCATTGGGGTAGATACACAAATCACTTTAAATCTAAGAAGCCGGGTAGGCGGATTGGTCCGGGTGGAGAGAAAAAAAAAAAGAATTGAACTTAAAATATTTTCTGGAGATATACATTTTCCTGGAAAAATAGATACGATATCCCGGCATAGCGGCGTTTTGATACCACCGGGGAGGGGAAAAGGAAATTCCAAGGAATTAAAAAAAATGAAAAATTGGATCTATGTCCAACAGATTACACCTAGCAAAAAAAAGCATTTTGTTTTTGTTCGACCTGTCGTCACATATGAAATAACGGACGGTCTATATTTAGCAACACTTTTCCCTCCCGATATGTTGCAGGAAAGGGATATTGTGCAACTTCGAGTTATCAATTATATGCTTTATGGAAAGGGCAAACCGATTCGAGGAATTTATGACACAACTCTTCAATTAGTTCGGACTTGTTTAGTATTGAATTGGGACCAAGACAAAAAAAGTTCTTCTGGCGAAGAAGCCCGTGCTTCTTTTGTTGAAATAAGGATAAATGGTTTGATTCGACATTTCCTAAGAATCGACTTGGCAAAATCCCCTATTTCTTATATCGGAAAAAGGAATGATCCCTCAGGTTCAGGATTGCTCTCTGATAATGGATCAGATTACATCAATATCAATCCGTTTGGCTCCATATATTCCCATTCAAAGACAAGAATTCAACAATTCCTTAACCCAAATCAAGGAACTATTCATACATTGTTGAATAGAAATAAGGAATTCCAACCATTGATAATTTTGTTATCATCCAAGTGTTCTCGAATGGGTCCATTCAACGATCTAAAATATCACAATGGAATAAAAGAATCAATTCATCAAAGGGATCCCCTAATTCCAATTAGGAATTCGTTGGGCCCTTTAGGATCAGCCCCCCCAATTGAGAATTTTTTTTTATTTTCCCACTTAATAACTCACAATCAAATCTTGTTAACTAACTATTTGCAACCTGACAATTTCAAACGGACTTTTCAAGTAATTAAATATTATTCAATGGATGAAAGTGAAAGTGGGAAATTTTATAATCCCGACCCATGCAGTAAGATTATTTTCAATCCATTCAATTTGAATTGGTATTTTCTCCGTCACAATTATTGTGAAGAGACGGCTACAATAATTAGCCTTGGACAGTTTATTTGTGAAAATGTGTGTATAGCCAAAACCGGACCACACCTAAAATCGGGTCAAGTTATCTTTGTTCAAGCCGATTCCGTAGTAATACGATCAGCTAAGCCTTATTTGGCCACCCCGGGAGCAACCGTTCATGGCGATTATGGTGAAATCCTTTATGAAGGAGATACATTAGTTACATTTATATATGAAAAGTCGAGATCTGGGGACATAACGCAGGGTCTTCCAAAAGTGGAACAAGTGTTAGAAGTGCGCTCGATCCATTCAATATCGATGAATCTAGAAAAGAGGATTGAGGGTTGGAACGAATGTATAACAAGAATTCTTGGAATTCCTTGGGGATTCTTCATTAGTGCTGAACTAACTATAGTGCAAAGTCGTATCTCTTTGGTCAATAAGATCCAAAAGATTTATCGATCCCAGGGGGTGCGGATTCATAATAGGCATATAGAAATTATTGTACGGCAAATAACATCAAAAGTATTGGTTTCAGAAGACAGAATGCCTAATGTTTTTTCACCCGGAGAACTAATCGGATTGTTACGAGCAGAACGAACGGGACGCGCTTTGGAAGAAGCGATCTGTTACCGAGCCATCTTATTGGGAATAACAAGAGCATCTCTCAATACCCAAAGTTTCATATCTGAAGCAAGTTTTCAAGAAACTGCTCGAGTTTTAGCAAAGGCAGCTCTCCGGGGGCGTATCGATTGGTTGAAAGGTCTGAAAGAGAACGTTGTTTTGGGGGGGATGATACCTGTCGGGACCGGGTTCAAAGGATTAGTGCACCCTTCAAAACAACATAATAAGATTCCTTTGAAAACAAAAAAAAAGAATCTATTCGAGGCGAAAATGAGAGATATTTTGTTTCACCAGAGAAAATTTGTTGATTCGTCCCTTTGACAGAATTTCCACGATACATCATAACAATCATTTATAGGATTTACTGATTCCTAAGAAGGGAGTAATTCCTTTCACTTCATTATTTTAGTAAAAGTTCTTGCGGCTCCAGCTGGATGACATTCAATATCATGTACCCATGTTCCTATACGTATATCGGCTAATGGTACGCAATTCCCTATTTAAAAATTTAAAATTTAGATCAAGTATCTCGTATCTATAAGCAGGGGGGCGCGGCCAAGAAACAGCTAGCGGACTGCCCCCTTCCTTCCATTCGGCGTTTCTTCGCTGTGTGAACATATGTATGGGCAGGTCGCAATAAAAGTGGCTAGTCGAAGGTTTAGGCCAATCGCAATTTATCACCATCTTGCCCGTTTCCAATTGATGACTGGCTATTATATAAGTGTTGACCTAAGCCCCTGTGCTGGCTCGGCTCCCGAGAACCGTACGTGAGCTGCCTCGTACGGCTCTTCCTAAGAACTTGAAGTCCCTCTCTCTTAATATAAAAAATGAATTTACAAGCCCTTTTCAAAAAGCTTTTGCCCCTCCGGGGGCTATTAGAGAAGCAGCTTCGTTCCTTGACTTCTTTGCTGAGTCAAGCTTCCTTGTTCCTTAGTGTAGTCTCGGTCCATAGTTTAAGACTTCGCCTAGTCTATATCCACAGCTGACCTTAGTCCGTACTTACGCCTTTCCCTTTGTATTTGTATACGGCTAGGCTAAGTGTTACTTTGTAACCTTAACGTACTTTTTACTGTAGCATAGGCTACAGTCGGGCTTTCGTCCGTTCGCCTATAGACGGCGGCTTGGCTTCGATATCGCTCATGACTTAGTGTATAGAGCCGTGTAGTCGTCGGTTTTACACCACAATGCCTTATGATTATGATATAGTGGTCGGCCTTTCGAATGCCTCCTTCCTTTTTTTCTGAGGAAGCTCCTTACAACTAGAATATAAAGAACAGGGGGCTGTTCACCTTTGGGAAGTTAGCTACTTAAGTACTACTCATAAAGTAAAGGTCATAAAGTAAAGGCGAACGGCATTCTGTTCTACAGCTACTTTCTGTTCTACAGCTACTTAATATTAGCTACTTAATATTCTACAGCTATTAATAATATATTAAATTAATATTTTTTTTTATAATTCTATTTTTTTATTATCTTTAATTATATTATATTTATTTACATTTATATACTAAATATATACTAAATATAAATAGTAAGTATATAAGTATAATACTAATAATAGTACTTAATAAGTTACTAATAGTTACTAATACTAGTTGTAATAAGTAGTAATATAAGTGGTAATAATAGTAAAAGTAGAACAACTTGTCGTACTACTGAAGTACCTAAGGTGAACAGGGCTCACGGGTCGGGACGTCCGGCAGAATGCTTGGCCTCCTGCGCTGGAAGCGACACCCTTCGGGTGCGCTTCTGGCAGTTAGCTTCTAGCACTATATAATAATAGATAATAATAAGTATTGGGCATTCTGAGCTGGAAGGGGGCAAGCAAATGAAATGAAGGAAGGCATTACGGGTCGACTACAAGAAGCAAAGCTTCGTAGACTCTGCAAGTCACTTATAGAATGCCGACTACTATTTTCCACTTAATATTTATACTTAATAAGGGAAGGGGAGGGAAGCGAAGCTTCGCGAGCTTTAAAGATTAGCTCGGTTCTCGCCTGGATCGATTAAGTAGCTCAGGCCAGCCCCTTGGTATGCTAAGATTATTATTACGTGATTAATCCACTCACTTGACTAGAAAGAGAGCTTCTAGCAAAGAGTTCAATCGATAGCTTGATAAAGAAAAGGGAATTTTTCTTAAAAGTTGGCGAGGCATGGAATCCCAAGCAGACGATAACTTTTTATTCATTAATAATTAATTAATTAATAGCCGTTACATACATGGGAAGTACGCCCACTTGTGCACGCATAAACAAAGGAGCCAAACAACTAAAGACTACATTAGAAAGTTAACTAAAATAAAAACATATTAAAGACGTAGAACAACATGAAAAATAACAAAGAAAGCCTTGCAAGACTACTTATTTAAATCTTAGAGATCTTCTAGTTTTGATTTCCCCTACGGTTGTTCTGTGCCCCCTGCACAATGAGCGCGTCCCTTTCTTCAAGCAGCTCCCTCTTCCTTTCATCAAGCTCACGAATGCTATCCCGAATTGCTAGCATCCTTTTCGCAATTTCTTCAGGATCTATGGGAGGCATGTGCTCCCAGAAGAGACCCAGAAGTTGCTCCTGCTGGAGCTTGGCGTTCGCCACGCGTTGGATTGCTTGATCTATTTGATAAAGTCTTGATACGGTAGCTGGATCCATCTCCCTTTGGTTTGCCAAATAGAGAAAGAAGCTTCTATTTATAGGCGTTGGAGGCCCTTATATTATGTATTATGCTTAAGGCCTTTCTTATTATTAGTAATAATTCTTGTCTTGATTCCGTAACATGGTTCAAACCTGGCTTTTCGTGAATATGGAACCCCATCCACTAGATTTTGCTGAATAATTGCCCTTTCCCCGTACGGATTTGAGTACGAAAGGCCCACCCCAAACAGCGAATAGGACTTTCTTTTTCGCGGGTATCGCCACGCGGCTTAATCCCGATCACTCCTTCAAGAATAGGGAGCAATAATAGAGCGAATCCGTCAGAGAGTACTCCCTCCCCTTTCTTAAGAGATAGAGCAATCGTCACTCGACAGCTCAAAACTGACCAGTACAAAATCATGTGATCTGTCCTCGTTTACGTACCCCACTGGCACTAGCCTAACGTCCTTTCCTACCCCCACCCCAGCCAGTGCACCCACTACTCTACTCCCCCTACACTATTCCTCTCTACAGGCCCTTTTTCTCTCTCTCTCCTCCTAAAAAGAAATAAACCTCCTCGCACCTCTCCAGGATGACGTCTTACAGATCCGGCCAGCTCGACACTCACCTTCCACACTTAGTATGGACTTAATTAAGTCAAAGCCCTTACGCTTTCTGGATAAGGAGAGGTTTTTAGTTACGTGCTCTTTCCTGAGCTATAATTTTGCAATAACCTTTTCCTTGTTCGTGACATTATGAGAAAAATTTGCATTTTTCTCTCCTTCCTCTGAATAGTGATCATGAGACAGACCAGAAATCGGTCAGCATATCTAGCCCGCATTTAGGATACCTCAGATGTAAGAAACATCGTTTAATTGCCAACAAGTACCACAAATTCAAATCAAGAACATTATTGTCAACGGAGATTATTATATAAAAATAACCTGCATTTGTGGTTTCCTTTTTCCATAAACCAGTAAAAGAAATGGGGGGAGCGAAGGAAGGGGAAGCTTGGATTCTGAAAATGGAGCTGGTTGTTTTCCATGAGATGGCGCTGTGTTAGGGTTACCAGTGGGAACGACCAAGACCTACTTTAGGGAGGTCTTTCGGCTTGGACATGACGTTTGCTTGATATTGGGCGGAGGGGGCTTGCTTGGAAGCGTGAAGTGAGATATCAGATCGGACGCCCATGGTTATACTGGCTACACACCTTATCTTCTTGCTTTCTCAATCCGACCACATCAAGTAGAGACTAAACATCCATTATTTCATAGTTTTATGTTATTAATCCACCGTAGTTGTCTAGTTCACTTGTAAAACTAGTTAATCTATTAATTGACTCTATAGGGTAATACCTGGCCGATGCTTACACACCTCTAAAACTTTCCACAAAAGCCTCCGCAATGAGGTCAACTTTATGTAGGCAGTAGGTAATCTAGAGTGATTTTGGTTATTGAGATATCCCTCTGTCGAACACATGTAGAATGAACATGTAGAATGAATTAGTGTTTTTCCTTTATAGGAAGCTGGAGATTGTATAAATCATGGTATGGCTGGAGGTGGTGATACTCATATACATGACAAGAGTACCACAAAAATAAAAATATATTAGAATATGTACCCTACCTATTTTCATCCAGAAAGATACGAAAATATGTACCATACAAATGACCGTCAAATTTGTGTAGATACCTATCGTCGTTTTCATATTATGATAGGGTATCTCTAATGAATAGATAATCTAAATGAAAAAAAAATGGAGAAAGAACAAGGCTTGGTTGAAATATTTATCTGAGATTGAAAAACAACAGATCCTCTCTCTATGTAAAGACTTCGATGATCAAACTTTGCAGGATAAACTGACAGATTCCCAGGATAAACTTACCGTTTCGTCTTCTT